TTCCAAATAAAAATAGAAAATTTTTCATCAAAGTAAAGAAAGAGCCTTCTTTTCAGGCTCCAGGATAAAGAGACAGTTGTTTTCTTACGAATTTTTTTAATTAATTAAATTAAAAGAGGGATTCGTGTTCGCAAAAATGACTCCTACTATTTCGAATCGATTTAATCAATGAATTAGAACGAATCAACTGATTGATAGGTCTAGATTTTTTAGACTAGGGTTAATCGATACTTTTATATCATAATTATGATAATTCTATATAGACTACGATTCCATAACTTACAAATTCTCAAATTTCTTTGAGGTTTTAGAGTTCTCAACACCAAATCCCTTCCCCTACTTACCCCTCTATTCTAGATTCATAAAACATTTTGTATAGTGGATTGTAGACCTGCTATGTACATAACATCAAAAAGGGGTGGTTATTCTATTTTCATAATAGAATTATTATTTGATCTTTTTCTTCTTTGTATCATAATTCAATCAAAATTTCTCGAGTTACTCGAATCTGTAACTTCAATGAAATTGGAATAGTTCCCCTCGTTGGTATACTACTACATCAAATTAGGTTGAACTATTTCTTATTGATTCCTGTCAAAAAGAAACAATTGGAATAGAAGGCCCATAATCTTTTTTTTTTCAATCAACCCGTTTTTATGTTATTTCGTACTGTATAAGTCTTTTCCTTGTGGGATAATTTTCTCACGAGAAGGGAATGAGAAGAATTATAAAATGGATTGCTAGCTATGCCTAGATCGCGGATAAATGGAAATTTTATCGATAAGACCTTTTCAATTGTAGCCAATATCTTATTGCAAATAATTCCGACAACCTCAGGAGAAAAGGAGGCATTTACCTATTACAGAGATGGTGTGATTTGATTCTTTTTTTTTCATATCTCTCGGTCTTACGAGAAAGACACACGATCCGGGAAAATTTTTGAAATAAATCTACGCCTGTTGAAGGTGAAGTTTGAAAATAGAACAATTCCTTCTGTCGTGTATCCTCGATTAATGCAACCTCAGATGCTATGTTTCAATTTTTGATTCTAGTATTGAGCGAAAGGTTACACCTAGAGGTTCTGTATTATGGGGCAATCCTACTACACTAGTACCAATGGACAGCATAAGGGAAGAAGCACTACACCTAGTAATCAACAACACGAAAACCTTGTTCGAAATTACCCCTTTCCTTATTGGGCCCGGGACTAAAAGAATGGTTGAGGCAACAAATATCCATCTCGTTCGTACTTTGGATACCAATAGAACCATCGAAGGTTGTTGAAGTGACTAATTCCTGGAAATTAGGAAGCGTTGAAAACAAAGAAATTGTTCGAGTTCTGATTTCTATCTAGTCGCAACACGCTTGATGTTAAGAAAAGCTCTCTTGCAGAAGGGTTGGCTAGAGATTTCTTGTAAAAACACTAGCCCTGCTCAGTCCATAATGAGAATATTTTCATCTTTTTTGATTTCATGTATTATTCTCCTTATGCACATAAGGGAGGAGCCGTATGAGATGAAAATCTCGCGTACGGTTCTGGAACGGAGATTCTTTTAATTGAATGGCGACCGTAACGGATGTCAGCTCAATCCGAAGGAAATTATGCAGAAGCTTTACAGAATTATTATGAAGCTATGCGACTAGAAATCGATCCCTACGATCGAAGTTATATACTCTATAATATAGGTCTTATTTATACAAGTAATGGAGAACATACGAAAGCTTTGGAATATTATTTTCGAGCACTAGAACGAAATCCATTCTTACCACAAGCTTTTAATAATATGGCCGTGATCTGTCATTACGTGCGACTATCTTCACTATAGAAGTAAAAAAACAAAAAAAAAGGCTTTCTACATATGCATCGTCTAAAACAACGATTTTTATCAGCTGTAGCAAAGAAAGAAACTTCATAAAAGTTGAAATATGAAGAAATAGATATACCTAGCTACTTTTTCTATGGATAAAAAAAAAAGAATCGAATTGGTAGAGGAAGCACCGTAAAGATCAATTAGCAAGGTTTGGGGCCGCTGCAATAATAACTGCGTACTTATGTCATGATGGTAGATATACTTATCTCATGATGTGAGATAAAAATTAGGAATCCACTTATGTAATAGAGTTGATCCCCTAAAGTCTTGAGCAGCGGTGTAGGATCAGATCCCAAAGATAGTAAGTCTTTTCTTTCTTAGGGGGGAAAGTCTTTTTCAAAGATTCTATATAAATTTCTATAGGAAACCGAGATAGTTACCTTTCAGAAAATTCTAAAGATAGGAAGAATTTTTTATTCTGAAGGTGGGAAAAAAGATAAAACGAAAGAAAACGGATTATTAATCCAAATTTCAGTTTAAAACTCATGTAATGAATCTCTTTGGTTAACCCGAAAAATGGGATAGATCCATGAGAAATCCCATTCGTTAGATATGATAACGGGACACCAAAAGAATTGATGAGCCGTATGAGGTAGGAAACTCTCAAGTACGGTTCTAAGGAAAGGGAT